TTTTTAATTCGCGAGGAGCTGGATGAGAAGAAACTCTCATGTCCGGTTCTGTAGTAGAGATGGAATTGAGAAAGAACCATCAACTATAACCCCAAAAGAACCAGATTCCGTAAACAACATAGAGGAAGAATGAAAGGAATATCTTATCGAGGTAATCGTATTTGCTTCGGTAGATATGCTCTTCAGGCACTTGAACCCGCGTGGATCACATCTAGACAAATAGAAGCAGGGCGGCGAGCAATGACACGAAATGTACGCCGCGGTGGAAAAATATGGGTACGTATATTTCCAGACAAACCAGTTACAGTAAGACCCGCGGAAACGCGTATGGGTTCCGGGAAGGGATCTCCCGAATATTGGGTAGCTATCGTTAAACCAGGTAGAATACTTTATGAAATGGGCGGAGTAGCAGAAAATGTAGCCAGAAAGGCTATTTCAATAGCGGCATCCAAAATGCCTATACGAACTCAATTCATTATTTCGGGATAAGAATGTAGAATAAAAGGAAAGATATCTTTGGAATGAAAAAAAAAAACAATTGTAGGTTTCTTTTTTTTGTGTTTGGACAAACAATATTAATATTTCTTTTTTTTACTTAGCCCCTTTGCATTGAACGAGCCAACCAAAAAATGATATGATTCAACCTCAAACCCACTTAAATGTAGCGGATAACAGCGGGGCCCGACAATTGATGTGTATTCGAATCATAGGAACTAATAATCGACGATATGCTCATATTGGTGACGTTGTTGTTGCTGTAATCAAGGAAGCAATACCAAATACACCTCTAGAAAAATCCGAAGTGATCAGAGCTGTAATTGTACGTACTTGTAAAGAACTCAAACGTGAAAACGGTATGATACTACGATATGATGACAATGCTGCGGTTGTTATTGATCAAGAAGGAAATCCCAAAGGAACTAGAATTTTTGGTGCGATCGCACGGGAATTGAGACAGTTAAATTTCACTAAAATAGTTTCATTAGCACCTGAAGTATTATAAGTATAATAAAATAATAAAAATGAGACTCTAATTCTAATATAGTTATAGCATTTGAATAAAATATGAATAGAATAAAATATATTAATTAGTAGATTTGTCTCACGCATATATCTTTAACAATTCATAAAATATAAAAAAAGCATGTTGATTATATCAAAATTCCGGGGCAACAATAATTTTAGTTTATCATGGGTAAAGACACTATTGCTGATATAATAACTTCTATACGAAATGCTGACATGAATAGAAAAGGAACAGTTCGAATACCATCTACTAACATCACCGAAAACCTTGTGAAAATCCTGTTAAGAGAAGGTTTTCTTGAAAATGTGAGGAAACATCAGGAAAACAACAAATATTTTTTGGTTTTAACCCTACGACATAGAAGGAATAGGAAAGGTCCATATAAAACTGTTTTAAATTTAAAACGGATCAGTCGACCCGGTCTACGAATCTATTCTAGCTATCAACGAATTCCTAGAATTTTAGGTGGGATGGGGATTGTAATTCTTTCTACCTCTCGGGGTATAATGACGGACCGAGAGGCCCGACTAGAAGGAATCGGCGGAGAAATCTTGTGTTATATATGGTAAGCCCTCTTATATCCAAATTAAGATATGGAACCTTACTATTTGTGAAAAAAGGGGAAAGAGCGGGTTTCTACTCTCACTATCCTCCTACATTAGTTAATACTTCAAGGAGGTTTTACCGGGAATGAAAGAAGAAAAATAGATTCATGAAAGTTTCATTCCTGAATCACTTACCGACGGTATGCTTCAGATTCATTTAGATAATGAAGATCGGATTTGAGGTTATGGTTCAGGAAGGATTCAACGTAGTTTTATACGTATACTACCGGAAAATAGAGTCAAAATTGAAGTAAGTTGTTATGATTCAACCAAAGGGCCTATAGTTTCTAGACTCCGAAACAAGGATTCAAACGATTCGGTGGTTTTTTTTTTCAACTTCAATATTCCTTTCGGAGGGATACAATTCGAAAGTTCAAAATTTGAAGAAACTTATTTTCTTCCAATAAGTAAATTCGAAATTAAGTTAAGGAATGACAAATATGAAAATAAGGGCCTCTGTTCGTAAAATTTGTGAAAAATGTCGACTGATCCGTAGACGGGGACGAATTATAGTAATTTGTTCCAACCCGAGACATAAACAAAGACAAGGATAATCTTTCTAAACTAAAAGAGACTCTCTAGGGGACCCAATATACAAACAAAAAAAAGGAAAGGATCTGTTTTGGCATGAAATGGATATATCCATATATCTCTGACTTATATTTATGAGACGATAAAATATGGCAAAATCTGTACCAAGAATTGGTTCGCGTAGGAATGGGCGTATTGGTTTACGTAAGAGTGCGCGTAGAATACCAAAAGGGGTTATTCATGTTCAAGCAAGTTTCAACAATACCATTGTGACTGTTACAGATGTAAGAGGTCGGGTAATTTCTTGGTCCTCCGCCGGTACTTGTGGATTCAAGGG